CATTAACATATTCAGTTATGTTAATAGCTTCATTAAGTTTAGTAGCTGTACCTTTCATGACAGGATTCTATTCTAAAGATTTTATCCTTGAATCTTCTTATGGTCAATTCTATCTATCAGGTACTATAGTTTACTTTGTAGCTACTATAGGTGCAATGTTTACTACATTATATTCAGCTAAAGTATTATATTTAACATTCTTAGCTAATCCTAATGGTCCATTATCTAGTTACAAACATGCACATGAAGGTGATTTATTCTTAACTATACCATTAATAGTTTTATCTATTTTCTCAATATTCTTTGGTTATATAACTAAAGATATATTTATTGGTTTAGGTACAGGTTTCTTTGTAGATAATAGTTTATTTATTCACCCTAACCATGAAATTATGTTAGATACTGAATTCGCAGTACCTACATTCTTTAAATTATTACCTTTTGTATTTACAGTATCATTAAGTATAATATCAGTATTATTCTCTGAATTCTTACCAAAATTACTTATAAACTTTAAATACTCAAAATTAGGTTATAACATCTTTAGTTTCTTTAACCAAAGATTCTATATAGAATTATTCTATAATAAATATATAGTTGAAGGAGTACTAAAATTAGGTGGTCAAACAACACAGAGTCTAGATAAAGGTTCTGTAGAGTTATTAGGTCCATATGGTTTAGAAAAAGGATTAATATCTTTAAGTAATAACTTAGGAAAATTAAGTACTGGAACTGTAACTAGTTATGCGTTATATATCTTAATAGGATTAATATTCTATATAACATTGTTATACTTCTCATATAGTGATAATAATTTATTAATATTAGTAATATTTGCATTATTTGTATTATTAAATAAAAACTTATCATATAATAAATAATATTACTATAATATTATTTGTTTGTTTAATTTAAATTTATCTTATTATTGAATATGCTTTTATCTTCAATATTCTGTTTATTATTATCTAATGCTTTGTCATTTAGACGTGATACAGCTATTCTTTATTCAAGAGTAGGAATAATTATTTTATTTTATTGTATCTTTTTATCTTATAATAATTTATTTATAACATATTTAGATAATGGTATTGGGTTATTTGGAGGTTTATTTTATACATCTTCTATAACACAAACATTTCATATATTAATATTTATTATAAGTTTATTAATATTGAATATGACAGGATTTTATCCTAGAAAATTATTATCAAATGATTACATGAGTTTTAACAAATTATTATTTACTAAATTACAATTTGTTAAAAATACAGCTGTATCTAATATAATCTTAAAAAAAGGAGAACAATATACTATAATAGAATATACATTAATGTTATTATTTATAATAACAGGTAGTATATTATTAATATCAAGTAGTGATTTAGTATCTATCTTTTTATCTATAGAATTACAAAGTTATGGTTTATATCTATTATGTACTATGTATAGAAATTCAGAATCAGCAACTTCAGCAGGTTTAACTTATTTCTTATTAGGTGGATTATCTTCTTGTTTTATTTTATTAGGTATTGCTTTAATATACGCTAATCTAGGTGTTACATCTTTAGATAGCTTCTATGTTATAAATAATTTAGCAGGTATATTAAATGAGCAAGAAATGACTACATATATACCTTATTGTTTATTATTAATATCTATAGGTTTCTTATTTAAAATATCAGCAGCACCATTTCATTTCTGATCTCCTGATGTTTATGATGGTATACCTACTATAGTTACAACTTTTGTTGCTATTATTGCAAAAATATCTATTTTAACTTTATTATTACAATTAGTTCATTATACTAACAGTATATATATTACAACTGAATATACTTGAACTACAAGTTTATTATTAAGTTCATTATTATCTTTAATAATAGGTACTGTATTAGGATTAACTCAATTTAGAATTAAAAGATTATTTGCTTATAGTACAATATCTCATTTAGGTTTCATGTTATTAGCTTTATCTATAAATAGTGTTGAATCTATACAATCATTTATTTTCTATTTAATTCAATATAGTTTATCTAATTTAAATGCTTTTATATTATTAGTAGCTATAGGTTATAGTTTATATGCTTATAATGATAATAATATAAATCATAATAATTTAATTGATAAAAATAATTCTCCTATACAACTTATAAGCCAACTTAAAGGTTACTTCCATATTAATAGTATGTTAGCTTTAAGTTTAGCTATTACTTTATTCTCATTTGCAGGTATTCCACCTTTAATGGGATTCTTTGCAAAACAGATGGTATTTTCTGCTGCTTTACAAGAAGGATTTATTTTCCTTACATTAATAGGAGTTTTAACTAGTGTAATAAGTGCAGTTTATTATTTATTCATAATTAAAACTATGTTCTTTGATGGTTCTTCATATACATACTTTAATAGTTTAAAAGATTTAAGAATTCCAGCTCTTGTATTGAAAAAAAATAAAATTGTTAACAAAATTTATTTTGATGATAAATTTGCTATATCTAGTTCTTTATCTATAACTATTTCTATATTAACTTTAATAATTCTTTTATTTATGTTTATGCCTAACGAATTATTACATATGTCTAATTTATTAGCATTAATGATATTTTAACCCAGAGGTATTAAACATGAGTGAAATTATTAATTATACTATTAACATTATATCTTATCTTATGGATGTATTTTATAATATAGAGATAACAACTGATTTTATAATATTTATATCTTATTGAGTAGCATTATGTATTTTAACATTTATTATTAATTGGATATTTAATGGTAAAAATATACTAGAAAAATTACTATATATAATATTGACTATTATGTCAATTATACTTTTTCTATCAATAAAAATTACTTCTATTGGAGAAGATGAATGTACTGATGTTTTTGACGCGACACATCCATTATGCATAAAAATAAATGATTATTATTATCTAGAAAAAAACTATAATAATAGTTATATAAATACATTACAAGATTCTAATACAATCATTTCAAAAAATACTATACATATGACGGGTAGAGAAGGTTGAGAAATTTATTATCCTCGTCCAGAAGATGAAAATTCTTATATTGAATTATTAGTTGCAGATAGAGATAGGATAAATAAAATATTTCAAAGTAATATACCTCAATTGCAAAACCCAAATGAAGTATTTACTAAAGCGGATTTATATTCAAAATTTAAAGATACTATAGATACTAATGCGATGAAAACTTGATATAAACTTGATAAAACAAAATATACAAAAAAGGGTGTGTTGGATGTAGAAAATTTTGAATATTTATATAAAGCTGTAATTACTACAGCAACAAAAAATCAAAATTTAGAGCTTAATTGATGGAATTTATGTTATTTATATGGAATTTCACATCATAATGATATGCCATTTGATATAAATGATATAACAGATAAGACACCTGAAACTTTATATACTTTGTTGGAAGATAAAAAAAATAATAATACTTTGAGTGAGTATTGAAAAAAGGAGTTAGATAAATACCCTGGTAAAAAAAAAGAGAATTTATTTGCTTATGTGCGTATAATTCATTTTGTAATAAATAAAAGAAACTCATAGATTATGTGACAAGATATATAATATATTTAAGTTCGATTATAAGTATCCTACTAATTAATCAGTAATATAGTTAAATCGTCAATGATATATATTATGTGGTAAGGTTGGAGGGTATATATATATAAATATATGAGTTTATAGATAATAATAAATACATATTATAATATGTATTTACATCTAGAATAATATAAAAATGTAAAAAAAAAAATTAATATAAAAAAAAATAAAAAATGAGAATTTTAAAAAGTAATCCTTTATTAAGAATATTAAATTCATATTTAATAGATGCACCAACACCAGCTAATATTAGTTATTTATGAAACTTTGGGTCATTATTAGGTTTATGTTTAGTTATCCAAATTGTAACAGGTGTTACATTAGCTATGCATTATACACCTAGCGTAGCAGAAGCATTTAACTCAGTAGAGCATATAATGAGAGATGTTAATAATGGTTGATTAGTACGTTATTTACACGCTAATACAGCATCAGCATTCTTCTTCATAATGTATCTACATATAGGTAGAGGTTTATATTATGGATCATATAAAGCACCAAGAACATTAACATGAGCTATAGGTACAGTTATAGTTATTTTAATGATGGCAACAGCATTCTTAGGTTATGTTTTACCATATGGTCAAATGAGTTTATGAGGTGCTACAGTTATTACTAACCTTATGAGTGCTATACCTTGAATAGGTCAAGATATTGTTGAATTTATTTGAGGAGGTTTCTCAGTTAATAATGCAACATTAAATAGATTCTTTGCATTACATTTCTTATTACCTTTTGTATTAGCTGCTTTAGTAGTAATGCACTTAATAGCATACCACGACGTAGTTGGATCAGGTAATCCATTAGGAATATCAGGTAATTATGATAGATTACCTTTTGCTCCATATTTTGTGTTTAAAGATTTAATAACAATATTCTTATTCTTTATAGTATTATCAGTATTTGTTTTCTTTATGCCTAATGCATTAGGAGATAGTGAAAATTATGTAATGGCTAATCCAATGCAAACACCACCTGCTATTGTACCAGAATGATACTTATTACCTTTCTATGCAATATTAAGATCTATACCTAATAAATTATTAGGAGTTATAGCTATGTTTGCAGCCATATTAGCTTTAATGGTTATGCCTATAACAGATTTATCTAAATTAAGAGGTGTACAATTCAGACCTTTAAGTAAAATAGCTTTCTTTGTTTTCGTGGCAAATTTCTTAGTATTAATGCAATTAGGTGCAAAACACGTTGAAACACCATTTATAGAATTTGGACAAATTTCAACTGTTTTATACTTTGGACATTTCTTTGTAATAGTACCTGTATTAAGTATAATAGAAAATAGTTTAGTTGAAATAGCAACTAAAAAATAATAAATTTATTAAATAACTTCTATAATATTATTAATAATATATTATTAATATATAGATAATTTAAAGGAGTTTGAGCAGAGGGTTCTGCGTTTCGATTGCAAATCGAAATAAAGGGATTCGAGTTCCCCGAACTCCTAAATATAACAAGTATTAATTAAATATGATTAATATATCTATATATTGATAATGTCAATATTTATATAACTATATAAATATTACTATATTTACTAGCCTTATAGTATACAATATAGATGAAATGGCATATTTCTATATGAATTTTAAGAAAAATATAAAATTTTAGTTTAACTAATAAAAAGTTATATTATACTAAAAATATGTTATGTATTTTTTATATAAAGTATTACATAGGTATATTTATTATATATATGTATATTTTAATATATATATAATTATTATTAAAATAATATAAGATAGATAATGATAATTATAAGAAAACTGCAAGTTAGATTTAAATGAAATATACTATATATAGTAATAATAATAAAAAAATTAAAAATGTTAAGTATAATTTCAATTTTGGAAGGATTATTATTAATAGTGCCTGCTTTATTATCAGTTGCTTTTGTAACTATAGCTGAAAGAAAAACGATGGCTAGTATGCAAAGAAGATTAGGACCCAATGCTGTAGGTTATTATGGTTTATTACAAGCATTTGCTGATGCTTTAAAATTATTATTAAAAGAATATATAGCACCAACACAAGCTAATATTATTTTATTTTTCCTTGGACCAATGATAACTTTAATTTTTGCTTTATTAGGTTATCTAGTAGTTCCTTATGGTTCAGGTATATTTGTATCAGATTATAGTTTAGGTATGCTTTATATGTTAGCAGTATCTTCTTTAGCTACATATGGTATATTACTTGCAGGTTGATCAGCTAATTCTAAATATGCATTTTTAGGTTCATTAAGAAGTACTGCTCAATTAATTAGTTATGAGTTAATATTAAGTTCTGTAATTTTATTAGTTATATTACTAACAGGTAATTTAAATATGATTACTATAGTAGAATCACAAAGAATAGTAGATTTCTTATTACCATTATTTCCTTTATTTATAATATTCTTTATAGGTTCTATAGCAGAAACTAATAGAGCTCCTTTTGATTTAGCTGAAGCAGAGTCAGAACTTGTTAGTGGATTTATGACAGAACATTCTGCTAGTATTTTTGTGTTTTTCTTCTTAGCTGAATACGCAAGTATTGTATTAATTTGTATTTTAAATAGTATATTATTCTTAGGAGGATATTTATGTATTATACCTGTAAATCTAATAATAGATGTTTTAAATACTTTAGTAGGTATAGATACTTCTATATTAGAAGAAATATTTGTTAATATATCTTCTTCTCCTTTAAATTTAGCAGTAAAAACTACTTTCTTAGTGTTTGTATTCATTTGAGTTAGAGCTTCTTTCCCTAGAATACGTTTTGATCAATTAATGTCAGTTTGTTGAACTGTATTATTACCTTTAATAATAGCATATGTAGTATTATTACCATGTGTAGTATATGGTTTAGACGCCTTACCAACACAAATATTATTATAATATAATAATTATAGTAAGTACTATATAATAGTATAAAAAAACTTTATGTCGTTTATAAAGTATTAAAAAATATGTGAAACATATTAAATAAACAGTAAGTAAAAAAAAATAAAATATATACAATGTCTTTATTATTATTATTAGTACCTTTAGTGGGAATAAGTTTTGTAACTATAGAGGCAAATTATGGTTTATCTTTAATAAATAATATTAAAATAAAATCTATAGCCTTAATTACATCAATAATAAATTTAGTTATTTCATTAATAATGTTTATATTATTTGATTTTAGTAGTAAACAATTTCAATTTATTGAAGAACACTATCAAATAAGTTATTTTGATATTTATTTAGGTGTAGATGGTTTATCCATATACTTTGTATTGTTAACAACAATAATAATGCCTATAGCAATATTATCTAATTGAAATTCAATACAATCAAAAAATGTGTTATCATTTGTAGTAATAATGTTATTATTAGAAACATTATTATTAGCAGTATTTTTAGTGTTAGATATATTACTATTTTATATCTTTTTTGAAAGTATATTGCCACCTTTATTTTTATTAATAGGATTATTTGGATCAAGTAATAAAGTAAGAGCCAGTTTTTATTTATTCTTATATACTTTATTAGGTTCATTATTTATGTTATTATCTATAATAGCTATGTCTTCGATAATGGGTACTACAGATTTTGATGCTTTATCTAAAGCAAATTTTAGTTATGTAACACAATTATTTTTATTTTATGGTATTTTTATAGCTTTTGCTGTAAAAACACCAGTAATATTCTTAAATACTTGATTATTAAAAGCTCACGTTGAATCACCATTATCTGGTAGTATTATATTAGCAGGTATAGTTTTAAAACTAAGTTTATATGGTATATTTAGATTAATATTACCTATATTACCAAAAGCTTCTTTAAATTATACATATATTATATATGTTATTGGTGTTATTACAATAATATATGCAAGTTTTAGTACTTTAAGAACAATAGATATTAAAGAGCTTATTGCTTATTCATCTGTATCTCACGCAGCTGTTTATTTAATAGGTGCATTTAGTAATACTGTACAAGGTATTGAAGGAGCAATAGTTTTAGGTTTAGCTCACGGTTTTGTATCACCTGGTTTATTTATTTGTGCAGGAGGTATTCTGTATGATAGATCATCTACAAGATTAATTACATATTATAGAGGTATGGCTCAAGTTATGCCTATATTCTCTATATTATTCTTTATACTATGTTTAGGTAATAGTGGTACACCACTAACATTAAATTTCATAGGTGAATTTATGTCATTATATGGTGCATTTGAAAGAATGCCTATATTAGGTATATTGGCTAGTACTTCTATAGTATTATCTGCAGCTTATACTATATTTATGTATAATAGAATAGCTTTTGGTGGTTCATACTCTGTATACTTTGTAGAAAATATAGGTGATGTAACTAGAAGAGAGTTTATTATGTTATTAGTATTTGTAGTATTAACAGTACTATTTGGTATATACCCTGCACCAATATTAGATGGTTTACATTACTCAGTAACTTCTTTAATATATAGTATAAATTAAAAATATATTATATTTAATATTACATAAAAATTAATTATGTATATTCTTACTAGCTCAATGGTAGAGCAGAATACTTCTAATATTTAGATCCGAGTTCGATTCTTGGGTAAGAATTTAAATAAAAATTAACTATTTTTATTAATTAGCCTTTATAGCTCAATGGTAGAGCGGAATACTGTTAATATTTTGATAGATGTTCGATTCATCTTAAGGGCTTTTTTTTGAATCATTTTCCTTTAGATTACGTAAAAAGAAAAAGATAATCAAAACTATTAAAAAATAAATAAATGCCACAATTAGTACCATTCTTTTTTGTAAATCAAGTAATATTTGCTTTTGTTATATTAACAGTGTTAATATATACATTTACTAAATTCATATTACCAAAATTTGTACGTATTTTTATTTCACGTATTTACATAAATAAATTATAATATGTAAATATTATATATATGTATAAATAAGAAATATGAAAAAATAAATTAACAAATAGAAGTTTTCTATTTATCATAAATATAATTATGATTTCAATAATTATATTATTGAAGAATAATAAATTAATACTTAAATATATTAACAAATAAACAATTCTATGCGTCAATTAGATTTTGTATTAAGTCCACTGGACCAATTTGAAATTAGAGATTTATTCTCTATAAACGCCAACTTATTAGGTAACATACACCTATCTTTAACAAATATAGGTTTATACTTATCTATAAGTATTTTTATAATATTAACATATAGCTTATTAGGAACAAATAATAATAAAATAATACCTAATAATTGATCAATAAGTCAAGAAAGTATATATGCTACTGTACACGGTATAGTAGTAAACCAAATTAACTCAAATAAAGGACAAATGTTCTTTCCTCTAATGTATGTTTTATTTATGTTTATTTTAGTAAATAATTTAATAGGTTTAGTACCATATAGTTTTGCTTCAACATCACATTTTATTTTAACATTCTCAATTAGTTTTACTATAGTTTTAGGTGCAACAATATTAGGTTTCCAAAGACATGGATTGAAATTCTTTTCATTATTTGTACCTTCAGGTTGTCCTTTAGCTTTATTACCTTTATTAGTTTTAATAGAATTTATTTCATACTTATCTAGAAATGTTTCATTAGGTTTAAGATTAGCCGCAAATATTTTAAGTGGACACATGCTTTTAAGTATCTTAAGTGGATTTACTTATAATATTATGACTAGTGGTATAATATTCTTTATATTAGGATTAATACCTTTAGCATTTATTATAGCATTCTCAGGATTAGAGCTAGCTATAGCATTTATCCAAGCACAAGTTTTCGTAGTATTATCTTGTTCTTACATTAAAGATGGACTTGATTTACACTAATGAAATCTATATTACATAATAAATATAAAAATAAAATAGATAATATGAATTTATTATCTATAAAGATAAAGTTATTTTATCTCTATTTATACTAATTTTGATCTATTAGTATGGATCATTTTAACAAAAAATAGGAATTGTTAACTGTATGTTTTACATACATAAATATATAATAATATATTACATAATATAGCTTATTAAAAAGAGATATAAAAATTATATGTAAATAGGAAAGTCCAATACTAAATATGCATATATGTTCATAAAAAAAATGAACTTTATAGTAATATAAGGATTTAAACAGAAACTAATAATTATTTTATTTTATTTAAAAATAATTTCGAACACTAATCTTATGTTTAGTTTTTATTTAGAATTATTGTAATTAACAACAGGAACTGGCTTATTTATATCCTTTTTTATAAAAGTAAAAATTATTTAATATGTATAATACAATATAGGTATTATATACCAAAATAAAAATTATAGAGAGTTTGATGATGGCTCTAACTGAACACTGTCCAAGTACTTGACACATGCTAATCGAACGACTAATTAGGTTTTAAATAATATTTAAAACTAAGTAGTAGTGGTGTACAGGTGAGTATAAGATAAATTGGCTACCTTAAACCAAGGGAAAAATCCCTTATAAATAATAAAGGTAAAAAAAAATCCGGTTTAAGATGTTAATTTTTATCTCGGTGAGTAGTAGGAAAGGTAATGACTTTTCTAGCAATAACCGTAGTCGTAACTGGAAAGTTGATCGACCACATTGGGTCTGAAAAAAACCCAATGCTTTTTTGTACAGCAGTGAGGAATATTGGTCAATGGCCGAAAGGCTGAACCAGTAACTTGGAAGAATGTAAATGTATTTGTATAAATACAATAGCGATTAATTCGCATAAAATTCTAAATAGGTTGTATATAATGACATAATCTATTTATAAGTCTTGACCAAACTACGTGCCAGCAGTCGCGGTAATACGTAGAAGGCTAGTGTTAGTTATCTTTATTGGGTTTAAAGGGTATGTAGACGGTAAACTAAACTCTAAAAGAGTACTTTTTTACTAGAGTTATATATGAGAAGGAAGAATTTCTGGAGTAGAGATAAAATTTTTTGATACCAGGAGGACTGTCAACGGCGAAGGCGTCCTTCTATGTAATAACTGACGTTGAGAGACGAAGGCTTGGGTAGCAAACAGGATTAGATACCCTAATAGTCCAAGCAGACAATGATGAATGTCATACATTAGAGAAGATTTAATGTATAAACGAAAGTGTAAGCATTCCACCTCAAGAGTACTATGGCAACATATAAACTGAAATCATTAGACCGTTTCTGAAACCAGTAGTGAAGTATGTTATTTAATTCGATGATCCGCGAAAAACCTTACCACAGCTTGTATAACAGTTATGAAAAATTGTTACAAGCGCTGCATGGCTGTCTTTAGTTAATGTCGTGAGATTTGGTTAACTCCTTTAATTAACGAAAACCCTCACTTTATTTATTTATATAGAGTGGTTCACTACTACATTGGACTAGATAATAGGGATTAAGACAAGTCATTATGGCCTAAATGCTGTGGGCTATAGACGTGCCACATACGCCTTTACAAAGGGATGCGATATTGTGAAATGGAGCTAATCCCCAAAAAAGGAAATATTATGGATTGTAGTCTGTAACTCGACTACATGAAAAAGGAATTACTAGTAATCGTGAATCACCATCGTCACGGTGAATTTTTTCTCAGTTAGGTACTAACCACTCGTCAGGCGCTGAAAAAAGAAGATGCAGTAAGTTTGATTTTTTCTATGTAAAATTATATATAATTAGGTATATAAATATGTAGGAAAGTTTTCGTATGCAAAACTTTGATTGGTGTTAAGTCGAAATAAGGTTCGTGTAATGGAAATTGCACGGGGAGTATAAACATTAAAAAAAATTTATATATATATATCATAGTATTTATATTATGGTATATAATCTTTAAAAGGCAAATTGGAATTATATCCAACTGGTTCGAATCCAGAAAAAAGATAAGTTTATATAAGGAAGGGTCCGTTTGTTGGTTTACGGGTTGAGCTGTAAACTCAATGGCTATAGGCCATCGAAGGTTCGATTCCTTTTCTTCCTAATTAGATAATTATTCTAATCCCATCTTGATATTTTATATCGTTGTAAAATACACTGATAGATTTGATTTTTTTTTTATGAATAATATTTTTTTATTAAATGATTATATTACAAATGGATTTAGAATAGAATTAGTAGATATTATTTACATAGTTTCGATATTATTAGGTGTACTTACAATAATAAGTAGAAATCCTGTTGTATCAGTATTATTTTTAATAGGTTTATTTGTAAATATAGCTGGTTTATTAATATTAATAGGGTATAGCTTTATAGGTTTAGCTTATATATTAGTATATGTAGGTGCAGTATCTATATTATTTCTTTTCATTTTAATGTTAATTAATATTAGAATTTCTGAACTTTTAAATGAAACTAATAATGATATACCTTTAGCCATGTTAACTGTTTTATTATTCTATTATATAATAGGGCAAGTAATACCTTCAAATTTAACAGATAATACTATAATACCTTCTTCATCAAATTCATTTTCAGAAGTATATAATGTGCAATTAGATAATCAAATTTTAAATTTAGCTGACTTAAAACAACAAATAGGTTATGCAAGTAGTAATGGGTGAGATAGTTCATTAATAGAACCTACACATATAGCTAGTATAGGTAATATAATGTATACAAGTTATTCAATATGATTAATAATAAGTTCAATTATTTTATTACTAGGTATGGTAGGAGCTATAGTAATTACTATAAAACAAAAATAATAAAGATAAGAATAATTTGAGCATTTTTTTAAATTAAAAATATGATATATACATCAAAAAGTAATTTTCAAAATCATCCTTTTCATTTAGTTTCACCTTCACCTTGACCTTTATTTACTAGTGTTTCATTATTTATATTAACAACAGCTACAGTTTTATTTATGCACGGATTCCAAGGATTTGAGTATTTAGTACCTGTAGCAGTATTTAACGTAATGTATGTTATGGGATTATGATTTAGAGATGTTATCTCAGAAGGTACATACATAGGTAATCATACAAATGCAGTACAAAAAGGATTAAATTTAGGAGTAGGTTTATTTATTATATCTGAAGTTTGTTTCTTCTTAGCTATATTCTGAGCATTTTTCCATAGTGCTATATCACCTAGTGTAGAATTAGGTGCACAATGACCACCATTAGGTATACAAGCAGTAAATCCTTTTGAATTACCATTATTAAATACTATATTATTATTATCATCTGGTGTAACAATTACATATGCTCACCATTCATTAATACAAGGTAATAGAAAAGGAGCTTTATACGGAACAGTGGTAACAATAATATTAGCAGTAATATTTACAATATTCCAAGGAGTTGAGTACTCAGTATCTTCTTTTACAATATCTGATAGTGTATATGGATCATGTTTCTACTTTGGAACAGGTTTCCACGGTTTACACGTTATTATAGGAACAGCATTCTTAGCTGTAGGATTATGACGTATGGCAGCATACCATTTAACAGATCACCACCACTTAGGTTACGAATCTGGTATACTATACTGACATTTTGTAGACGTAGTATGACTTTTCTTATATATCTCTGTATACTACTGAGGTTATTAGAAATATATATAATTATATATGTCCCTTATAAAGGGTAAGAGACTTTAGTTTAATGGTAAAACATGTGACTTTTAATCATTATAATATGGGTTCAAATCCCATAAGTCTTAATAAAAATAAGTATCGTAATAAATATATTAATGACTATAAGTTAATGGTAGACTGCTTATTTACCATATAAGATGTGCTGATTCGAATTCAGCTAGTCATAGTTAGTATAGTTTTATTTTTTTATGGCTATAAGTTAATGGTAGACTGTTTACCTTCCAAGTAAAGTGTGTCGATTCGAATTCGACTAGCCGTATATAAATATTTAGGGTTAGTAACTTAATTGGTAAAGGGTTTTCTTGTCGAGAAAATAGATGCCGGATCGAGGCCGGCCTAACTCGTATTTAAGTTAAAATGTATTATATTCATAATATGTAAAAATATAAAGGAAAAGTTGCTATTGGTAGGGTAAGATATTTGCTAAATATTGTGTTTTAACACTTAGATGTTCGATTCATCTCTTTTCCGAAGAGCATAGTTTAATAGGCAAAACTGTAAGCTTCAACCTTATATTTCTTAGTTCAAATCTAAGTGCTCTTGAATATAATATTTATTTTATTTATTGGTTCTTTAACTTAACCGGTAAAGTGTATTCTTGATAAGGATATGTTCAGTGTTCGAGTCACTGAAGAATCAAAAAAGAGAGTTGGCTGAGTGGTTTAAGGCGGCTAGCTTGAGTCTAGCTAAGGATAAAAACTTTCATATGTTCGAATCATATACTCTCTGATACCTATAAAAAGGGGAAAATTAAAAAATATAATTATATAAAAATTACAGGTTAGTGTCCGGTGGTTGGTCGCTTCATTTGGGTTGGAGATTGTTTATGTTCGAATCATAATAACCTGATATATATTAAATAAAAAAAAATATTCCACAATATAGGTGATATGTATCATATACATCTTGAGAAATCAAGGCAAGTATAAAAAGAAACTATTATGGATGGTTCGCTATATATTTCAAGATTTATCTAGCAAGTAGCTATAGAAATCAAAGAGAAATCTTATAATTAGACAAAGTGAATTGAAATATCTTAGTAACTTTAGGAAAAGAAATCAAACGAGATTGTTATTTGGTGTCTTCTGAATAACAAAAGCCTATTAAAAAAATTAAAATGGAAAAAATCTGTTTGAATATAGGGGAACCTTCCTCTAAGGCTAAATAAAATATATAAGCGATAGCGTAGAAGTACCGTGAGGGAAAAGGCTGAAATAGTAGTTTTATAAGCAGCTCGAGTGAAATTTTAAATAAATAATAAGAGCGTACCTTTTGCATAATGGGTCAGCAAGTTAATTTTAGATGCAAGCATATAATAATAAAATATTATTGTTTGCTTAGATAAACCAATTATGAAAAAATGAATAAGTATCTAGGATTAGACCCGAAGGCTAGTGATCTTACCATGATCAGGGTTGTAAAAGCCCGAACGGGTTATCGTTGTAAAGATATCCGATGAATTGTGGTAAGTTAGTGAAAGACAAAACTGACTAGTATAGCTGGTTTTCCGCGAAACCTATGTAAGTAGGTAATTTAATTAACATCTTAGCAGGTACAGAACTGTGATCTCGGACAATACCATAGGTATTTGTCAACATCGGGGGTTGTAGTGACTTTACCGGAGAGTATTTGCACTCGGAAGGGCAAAGATGAATGTTAAATAATCGGACATAGTGCGATAAGGTTGTATGTCTAAAGGGAAACAGCCCAGAACAAGAGTTAAGGTTCCAAAATTATTGTTAAGTGAAATAAAGGATGTTTTTTTTTAAAACAATCAGGAAATAGGCTTAGAAGCTGCCATTTTTTGAAGACCTCGTAACAGAGCACTGATTAAATTTTTAGGAGAAAACGCCGAAAATTTAACGGATCTAAAATAATATACCGAAACCTTGTACACATAATATGTGGGGTAGCGGAACATTGGATAAAAAATTTTATATTTATATTTCTTAGAGATATAAATTAGGGGATAAAGGTATAATATATAAATATTAGTATTTATATTAGTATTTGTATATTATAAAGAGGATTAGTAAGGGTACTTAAATAAGGGTATTTGAGAAAAGTCTTTTGTAATTTTTTTGGTTAATTAAATAGTTCCTTTATCTTTAGTTTTAGTATTACGTAACCTATAGGTAATATATACCGAGAGTGTCTAAAACTATCTAAATAATTTCCAAGAGACAATGCTGACATGAGTAACGAAAAAGGCTTTTAGCCTCGCCTTAAGCTTATGGCTTCTATATCAAACCGGTGTCTAAGAATATTAATCAAAGGATAATTTTGATGATATATAATATACTCTTGTAAATAGAGTAAAAAGTAAAACCTTTATTAAGTAATAAAGGTTCTGGAAAACTTTTTACAAAGTTTATATATTTAATATATATAATCAGAAACATATTACACCGTACCTAGAATCTAACCCAAGTAAGCAAGTAGAGTATACAAAGGCGTTTGAGTGAACAATCATTAAGGAACTCGGCAAATTGACTCTGTACCTTCGGAATAAGGAGGGCCATTATTATTATGTATGAAATACTAATAGTATATTATACTAATAATAAGAGGAATCATAAAATAATGTTGTACGACTGTTTAATAAAAACACAGCACTCTGCAAAGATAAAAAATCAAAGTATTGAGTGTGATGTCTGCCCAATGTCGGCTGGGTAACGGATTTACCTTGGTTATTAACTGAGGTTTTGAAGGACACCCCGATTAATGGCGGCCTTACCTATGAGGGTCCTAAGGTAGCGAAATACCTTGGCCGTTAAATGCGGTCCTGCATGAATGACTTAACGATACAACAGCTGTCTCGATGATTGTCTCAGTGAAATTGGAATAGCAGTGCAGATACTGTTTACCTCTAGATAGACGAGAAGACCCTATGCAGCTTTACTGTTACTAATTACAAGAGTACAAATTTAGGATGATTTATAGTGTATAAGGTAGTTGTTAGATAACAATGAAACACCTTTATTCGTATCCTATTATATTCTCTTGATGATTGGGAGGCAGTTTATGCGGGGCACAGATCCCACAAAAAGTACCTGGGTATATCCAAAGTTCATATTGTAAATTTGTATATTTATATACAAATATTTTAATTTGTTATATTTATTTTTATATTTATACAGTTACTATTCGATTAAATTCTATATTTATTTTTATTTTAAGTAAGATTTTAACTATATGGTGAATAGATGTATTTTAAACTTTAATATTTAAAAGTTTTTTGTTATATTAATATTGTATTTGTCAATATTAATATGATATTTATTTATACTTTAAAAGTTTAATGGCTTAATCTTGCTTTACTGTTTGACCTACGAGTCTATCAGTCGCGTAAGCGGGGCATATGATCACAAGATGCATTAAGGAAAGGTCTTGGATTATAGAAAAAGTTACGCTAGGGATTTATAACTGTGAGTCCTCCAATATTATAAAATATTGGTAATATATTGGGTAAATTTCAAAGACAACTTATATTATTTATGTGTATTTGAAGCGAAACTTATTTTAAGCAGATATTTATCTTTAAGATAAATTTAAATAAGGACGTTCAACGACTAAAAGGTGAGTATAGCTAACAATAATCCTTTTTTAATGCCCAACATCTTTATTAACTAAATATAAAGGTTTAATTCTTTATAATTATTTATATGTATAATGATTATTATTATTGTAATAATAATGTAATAGACTTGTTTATCAAGCTTTAATATTATATAATTAATTAATTTATTAATTGTATTAATATTTTACTATACAAAATAAATATGTTAAATATTATAAAATCAAAATTAAATAATACATATAAAAAAAATCATTAAATAATTCTAACGTAACTAAATATAATAAAGATTTAGTTCCTGCAGTAAGAAATTGAAAAAGTAGTGTATATACTTATAATAAAAACGCTATAAGTTTAATACCTATTAAAAGTAGATTTGTTATGAAATTAATTAAAGGATATTTTAATTCATATCATTTAGAATTAGAATCTTTATTAAGAAAAGAAAGATTACGTCGTAGATATAGAAAAATATCAACTAATAGAATATTTATCAGTGATGGTGAATTTAAACATACTAATGATAAAGTTAATATAACATTATATGTATATAATAAACAAAAACTTAATTATTTATTAAAACTAAAAAAAAGATACACAATATTGTTTTCACAAGCTAGATTTATAAGAAAATTGAAATTAATAAGAAATGTAGGTTTAAGTATATTAAATCAACAAAAAGAAAAAAGTACAGTGTTAACAAGTGTATTACCAAAATATAACTCAAATATAAACTCAGTACAAAATACTTATTATAATAGATTTATAAAAAAAGCTTAAAAAGATTAATATATTATGTGTATTATAAACAAATACTTTATATTAATAAAGCTAAATTTGAAAATTCATATTTACAAGGTTTAATAAATTTAATAAAAAAGATTTATAATAAAAATGTTGAATTTAATATAATAAATTTAAAATATTTTTATTTTAATAGTAATATTTATACACAACCATTAGAATTAAAATTAAAGAAAAAAAGAAATGTGTTAAGATACCTTAAAGTTTTAATAAGAAAAGCAAAAATAAAAAATATTAAATTAGTTGAAAAATCAAAGAAATTATTTAGTATTAATAATTTAGATACTAATAATTTAGTGCAGCAAGATAAAACAAATACAAAATATCTGAAAAAAATTATATTAAATAATATAAAATATAAAAGAGTATCAGGTGTAAGATTAGAAGCTGCAGGTAGATTAACTAGACGTTTTTCTGCTTCAAGATCTCAACGTAGAACTAAATATAAAGGAAATTTAGAAAATGCTTATTCTTCTATTAAAGGTTATTCAACACCAGTTTTAAGAGGTAATTTTAAAGCTAATTTACAGCGTACTGTAATAAACTCTACTTCACGTGTTGGAGCTTTTGGAGTTAAAGGTTGAGTAAGTGGTACTTAAAATAAAAATATTTAAATATCAATTCTCCATCCCAAAAATTAGTTAATAAAGATGATGAAATAGTCTGAACCGTTTTGAGAAAAATGGAAATAAAAGAAAAATCTTTTATGATAACATAAATTGAACAGGCTAATTTGCGCAAGAGAGTACAAATTGAGTGCGCGGTTTGGCACCTCGATGTCGGCTTAGCTCATCCTCATGCATGCAGAAATCATGAAGGGTTCGACTGTTCGTCGATTAAAGAGCTACATGAGCTGGGTTTAATACGTCGTGAGACAGTATGGTTTCTATCTTCTAGAGGAACTTAAAGTAGATTAAAGATAGCCCCTTCGTACGAAAGGAGTTGGGTATATTGATCTCTGGTTTACCTGTTGTTTATGATTTATATTACATTGTAATATAACTAAATGCTTATACTTAAGCATTAGATCTCATAGGCATGGCAGGAAAGCTACATCAGTTAAAGATAAGTGTTGAAAGCATCTAAACGCGAAGCAAACTTTATGATACTTTTATACGTAGTAGAACACTACGAGATTAATTGTTTAAAACAATTTATAGGCTTTAGTTGTAAGAATGAAAACATTTTTAGATATAAAGTACTAATTATTATTAATATACTAGTTATTTTTCATATCATTTTATTTAATAACGCCTTTTTAGCATAAAAGAAATGCAACCGTTTTGTAATCGGTAGAAGTGAGTGCGATACTTGCATTAGGCTAATACAATATATACTACTCTAAATATAAGTATAGTTTGTATATATATACATATATTATATACAATATAGGTATTATACAATATAGGTATAATGTATAATATACAATATAGATATAAATAGATATTTTTTATCTATAAATAATATGCAATATAGGTATAATATCATTAAATATACTATATAAATAATATACAATATAGGTATAGTATATATATGTTACATAAAGACCCAATGGTCAAGTCTGGTTAAGACATAACATTTTCACTGTTAGTGCGGGAGTTCAAATCTCCCTTGGGTTGAAAGAGATTAGCTCAGTTGGTAGAGCTGTCGCTTTACACGCGAAAGGTCAGGTGTTCAAGTCACCTATCTCTTAAATGCGGGTTAATGTAATAGTAACATATATGGCTCATGCCCATAAAATTTAGGTGCAACCCCTAAGTCCGCAACCAAAGACTATAGCTTAATCGGTAAAGCGAACCACTCATGATGGTTTGAGTAAATGTTCAAGTCATTTTAGTCTTATATAATCCGAGTGCTGGAATTGGTAGACAGTCTTAATTTAAGCTTAAGTGGCGCAAGCCGTAAACGTTCGACTCGTTTCTCGGGTATATTAGGGGTTATAGTTTAACTGGTAAAACGGCGATTTTGCATATCGTTATTTCAGGATCGAGTCCTGATAACTCCAATAATATTATTATTAGTTTTAATAATAATTATTATTATTTCTTTGTAACTATTAGTTAATAGTCAGATATATTTACATTATTAGCTTGAGAAGCTCAATTGGTAGAGCGAATCACTGAAGCTGATTAGGTTGTAAGTTCAAGTCTTATCTCGAGCAAAGTATAGTTACATGGGTATGCTGAAATTGGTAACCAGGTTCCGCTTAGGACGGAATAGTTTTTTACTTTACAAGTTCAAGTCTTGTTACCCATATTTATAATTTTTTATGTTGTCGACTAATCGGTAAGTCATAAATTTTTGGTATTTACTATTGGGTGTTCGAGTCGCCCCAACATAAAATAAATTATAGTGTGTATTTGTATATACACTATAATTTAATGTGTATAGCACATAACTAAAGTATATACAAGTATATGCTTTCAGCCGATATAGTTCAATGGTAGAACATTAATTTCATGAATTAAGAATGGGAATTCGATTTTCTCTCTCGGCTTTTTTTTGAATCATTTTCCTTTAGATTACATAAAAAGAAAAAGATAATCAAAATATCAATAAATAATCAAAAATGTACTATATTTTATATAATCTTTACAGTAATTTAGATATATTATCATCAATTAAAATGCCCTATCTATCAAATATAAACAATCTTTACTTTGATATGGATATCTCATTGTATAATTACAATATTTTAGATATCTTTGTATATGTTTTATTATTATTATTATTATTATTATTAACTATAATTTATTATTCTAGTATCTATGGACAAGAAAAAATATTAGTTAATTTTAATGAATCTCCTGTAGGTCTATATGATTCTGGTGATGATATAGATTGTAGCTCTTCTAGTGATGAAGGTAATTATACTTCTGGTGATAGTGATGATGGTGAAGATGATGATATTAAGTTATCTAGGCGTAGGCGTAGATGAGATAATAATCGGGAATATGTTTCTAAATATTCAGGATCAGGTAAAGCGTATAATGCGGCTAAAAATAATAATAAAAACTATAATACTTATGCACGAGCAGTTAAAGACGAATTTTATGCGGGACAGCAACCAGGTATACCTAGAAATCATCTTTTAGATAAAAAGATGTATAAAGATACGGTTAGAGAGCTAAACAAAGCAAATATTCAAAATCCAAATTTAAATTTGGATTTAGATACGCTAAGTAGAGTTCACGCTAATCGGTATCATAAGTTATTATACAAAAAGTATGACTATGCTAATTTATCTGTTGAACAAATGGATATTATCGCTAAGAGACATAACATAAAATCACTTACTAGTTGTAAAGATTTCCTTCAAAGTATAGATTCTGAAAAATTAAGAGTTTATCTTAATGTTTCAGAAAAAATACACGAAAAGTACACACAGCGTACATATTTACATACTAGTAAATGGGATGGTTGATTTGTTAGACAAATTGCTAAAATAGTATCAAAATAGTATATATTACGAATAATTAAGAATTAATAATTTAGGTATTACACTTTTAAATAATAAAGGTCGTGTTACTTTACGTGCTGTGAAATTAGATACGTGGTATATATAAATATTTTAAGGCAAATAGCTAAAAATTACATAAGATAAAAGTAACTTAAATTAATAACAATTAATTTAGTTATAGGTGGGTATAGTTCAATGGTAGAACGGCTGTATGTGGCATAGTATATCCTAGTTCGAGTCTAGGTATCCTCCCTAATTAACAAATTAATATAGTTAAATTGTTATTCATATAAAATAAATTCATATTTTTGATATTAATTGATATTATATAATATATAGTTAGTATTATACAGCCAATTGTTTTTAAATAAATATTTACATACTTACAGAGATAAGTATATTTTATAGTATAATTGTATTATAATGTATATATATTATATATATTATACAAATATATATGTGTATATATTATTCAAAATGAAGAATTAGTTTTACTATTTTTTGTCCACCGGATATTATAGTGAAATTTCTTATCAGGTTACACAAAAAAGAGATTTTTCATCAACTGTTGATTTAAAATCTTTAACTATAAATAAAGAAGAAACAGGGTCTGTATTTACATTTAAACAACCTACTGAATGACAAGAAAGATGATTTTTATCATCTAATGCAAAAGATATTGGTACTTTATACTTAATGTTTTCATTATTTTCAGGGTTAATTGGTACAGCATTTTCAGTACTTATAAGATTAGAGCTTTCAGGACCAGGGGTACAATATATTTCAGATAACCAATTATATAATAGTATAATAACAGCTCATGCTATAATGATGATTTTCTTTATGGTTATGCCAGCTTTAATCGGTGGTTTTGGTAATTTTTTATTACCATTATTAGTAGGTGGTCCAGATATGGCATTCCCAAGATTAAATAATATAAGTTTCTGATTATTAGTGCCTAGTTTATTCTTATTTATATTCTCAGCAACAATAGAGAATGGAGCAGGTACAGGATGAACATTATACCCACCATTATCAGGTATACAATCTCACAGTGGACCAAGTGTTGATTTAGCTATTTTTGGTTTACACTTAAGTGGTATAAGTAGTATGTTAGGTGCTATGAATTTCATAACAACAATATTAAATATGAGAAGTCCAGGTATACGTTTACACAAATTAGCTTTATTTGGATGAGCTGTAATTATTACAGCTGTATTATTATTATTATCATTACCAGTATTAGCAGGTGGTATTACTATGATATTAACTGATAGAAACTTTAATACTTCATTCTTTGAAGTAGCTGGTGGAGGTGATCCTATTTTATTCCAACACTTATTCTGATTCTTCGGACACCCTGAAGTTTATATTTTAATTATACCAGGATTTGGTATAATTAGTACAGTTATAGCTGCAGGATCTGGAAAAAATGTATTTGGTTATTTAGGTATGGTTTATGCTATGTTATCTATTGGTGTATTAGGTTTCATAGTTTGAAGTCACCACATGTATACAGTTGGTTTAGATGTTGATACTAGAGCTTACTTTACAGCTGCTACTTTAATTATTGCAGTACCTACAGGAATTAAAATATTCAGTTGATTAGCTACATGTTATGGTGGATCTTTACATTTAACACCTCCTATGTTATTTGCTTTAGGATTTGTTATATTATTCACTATAGGTGGTTTAAGTGGAGTTGTTTTAGCAAATGCTTCACTTGATGTTGCATTCCATGATACTTACTATGTTGTTGCTCACTTCCACTATGTATTATCTATGGGTGCTGTATTTGCATTATTCAGTGGTTGATACTTCTGAATACCTAAAATATTAGGTTTAAGTTACGATCAATTTGCTGCTAAAGTTCATTTCTGAATTTTATTTGTTGGTGTAAATTTAACATTCTTCCCACAACACTTCTTAGGTTTACAAGGTATGCCTAGAAGAATAAGTGATTATCCTGATGCTTTCTATGGTTGAAATTTAATAAGTAGTATTGGTTCTATTGTTAGTGTTGTAGCTACATGATATTTCTTAACTATTATTTACAAACAATTAACAGAAGGTAAGGCTGTATCAAGATATCCTTGATTAACTCCACAGTTATTCAGTGATACATTCCAAGTTTATTTCACTAGAAATAATAGTTCATTAGAGTGATGTTTAACTAGTCCACCAAAACCTCATGCTTTTGCTAGTTTACCAATACAATCTTAATTAAGATTAAAAAATTTATGTATTATACATATATAAGACTAGTCTTATATATATATAATATCTATGCACAATATAGATATAAAGAATATATTTTTATATATATTATATTCTCTCTGCCCTAGAGATAAAAATTGGGATTAGTGATGTTTAGGTAAAATTTTTTTGTTTGCATTGTTCTGTAAAAAGATTGATAATTATTTAAAATGTTACAAGCCGCAAAAATAATAGGAACAGGTTTAGCTACTACAGGTTTAATAGGAGCAGGAGTAGGAATAGGTGTTGTATTTGGAGCACTTATACTAGGTGTTGCAAGAAATCCATCATTAAGAGGACAATTGTTTTCTTATGCAATATTAGGTTTTGCCTTTGCTGAAGCAACAGGTTTATTTGCTTTAATGATGGCTTTCTTGTTATTATATGTAGCTTAAAAAACTATATATATTTAAATTTCTTCTGTAAAATTTTTCATAGATATGAAGACAAGTTTTATATAAATATATATGTTTATTATGATGTAAATCTAACTATTTATAAGTTTGTTTTCTAAAATTTAAAATAATAAATAAGTTTAAATAAATAATTTTTTTTTTTAATTAAATATTAATAGATTCTTTTATGACAACAACAACTTTTTTTTTATTATTAATACCAGTATTAGGAATAATATTGTTATTAGTTAATTTAATATTATCACCACATAATGCATATCAAGAAAAAGATAGTGCTTTTGAATGTGGTTTTCATTCTTTTTTAGGTCAAAATAGAACACAATTTAGTATATCTTTTTTTATATTTGCTTTATTGTTTTTATTATTTGACTTAGAAATTTTATTAGTATATCCTTATGTAGTAAGTGCATATACTAATGGTATATACGGTTTATTGATAATGTTAGTATTTTTCCTAGTGTTAACTTTAGGGTTTGCTTTTGAGTTAGGAAAAAATGCTTTAAAAATAGAAAGTAGACAAGTATATAATTTTAATAAGAAATCTTGAAAAGGATATTCTTTAATATATAAATAAATATTTAAATAGATATTAATAATTTGAACAAATAAATATGTACATGGTGATGATGAAGGTAAATTTTTTTTTTATTACAAGACGAATAATACTTTTGTATTATTATAGGAATATATACTTAAATCCAAATTATTGATATAAATTATTATATCTTTATAGATTTATGTTAGGGTTTTTAATTATATGTAGTGTAATTAAAGATAATTCTATGTATATTTATGAGTTATTACATGAATTAAATATAAATTATTATAATGATTTATTATTTGATTCGGTATATGAAAATATGGTTCCCTGAGGAAAGGGAAATACTTTTGGAGAGGGATCATCAAGAAATGTACCAATGGGTGCTGAATCTAACTGACCCTCAGGTCCATCAGGACCCTCAGGACCATCAGGGCCTGGAGGAAATAACCCTTTAGGTGTAGAATCTACAATTGAGAATGAAAACTCTAGAAATAGAGATTTTGAATTCAAAATGAAATATAGACGTAAACCTGATGCACATACTCCAGCTTATCGTTACTATGATAATGATAAGCGTAGATGGGTTTATCCTGAAACTTTTCATGAAGCTACTCCAACTGTCTTAGCCTCAAAGACTATGCGGATTTATGAAGAGGGAGGTATAAGATGAACATATATGTGTTCAGATTTTTATGAGGAATGTCGGTATTGTGTTGTAACTTATCCAGATGGTACAAGAGCTTATATATTTGATAAGCCTACTCTTATGAAAAACATAGAGTTTCATAAAAGACAAGTGGCTATGAATTATCAAGCAGATCCTCCTTTTATGTATGAAAAATACTATAAGGAGCATTTTGATGAGTTCAGAAAAGAAAAAATAAGAAGAGAATTCTTAGCTAAATAAACAAAAAAAGAATTATTTCTAGATTAATCTAACATATAAAATACATATGTGTTTTCTATGTTTAACAAAGATAATTACTATTTATATAAAAATTTATTATAATTTAATAATTTTATATCTAACTTATACTAATTTTGATCTATTAGTATGGGTAATACACTAAGAATATTTTAATATTCTTGGTTTATGTAAGTATATAATTATATATACATTTTATTATAGTATAAGTAATGCTATATATGTAGCAACTTTAGAAAACATTAAATGAGAAAAATATAACAACAAAAACTGAAAAAAAAAAATGAATTTAAATTTTAATTTTTTAAATTTACAATTGGATGCTCCAACACCATGAGGTTTATTTTTCCAAGATAGTGCTTCACCACAAATGGAAGGAATAGAAGAATTACATAATAATATTATGTTCTATTTAGCTATTATTTTATTTACTGTAACATGAATGATGGCAAATATTATAAGAAATTTTGCAGCTAAAAGATCACCTATAGCACATAAATATATGAATCACGGTACTTTAATAGAGTTAATTTGAACTATTACACCTGCATTTATATTAATATTAATAGCATTCCCATCTTTTAAATTATTATACTTAATGGATGAAGTAATGGACCCATCATTAGTTGTTTATGCTGAAGGTCACCAATGATATTGAAGTTACCAATATCCAGATTTCACTAACGAAGATGATGAGTTTATAGAATTTGATTCATATATAGTACCTGAAAGTGATTTAGAAGAAGGTCAATTTAGAATGTTAGAAGTAGATAATAGAGTTATAATACCTGAGTTAACACACACAAGATTTGTAATATCAGCTGCTGATGTTATACATTCTTATGCTTGCCCTTCATTAGGTATTAAAGCTGATGCATACCCAGGTAGATTAAATCAAGCTTCTGTTTATGTAAATCGTCCGGGAACATTCTTTGGACAATGTTCAGAAATTTGTGGTATACTTCACAGTTCTATGCCTATTGCTATACAATCTGTTTCAATAAGAGATTTCTTATTATGATTAAGAGATCAAATGGAAGGATAAATTAAAAAATTTTTTTTTATTTAACTAATATATAATATGTATTATTGTCTTATTAGTTAAATTAACGTGTTAATTTAATGGTAGAATAGCGTGCTACGGACACGTATATATAAGTTCAAGTCTTATACACGTTTATATTAAACTAAACATATAAATAAAGTGTACTAGTATTTAGTATTTTACCTTATAAATGTGATTTATGTAGTAATGTATAGTTAATTGATTAATAACTAATAATAAATTTTATTAGTAATATGGTAAGAGTAAGTTTTTTTTATTAATAAAAAGTAACTTATTTCTGTAGGATAGATAAATCAAATTAAATTTTATTAAATTAATGACATTTTCAATATTTTTGTTTTTAATAGGGATATTAGGGTTTGTTCTTAATAGAAAAAACATTATACTAATGTTAATATCAATAGAAATTATGTTATTATCAGTAACATTTTTAATATTAATAAGTTCACTTAGTTTTGATGATATTCTTGGACAAACATTTTCCGTTTATATTTTAACAATAGCGGGTGCTGAATCTGCGATAGGTTTAGGTATTTTAGTTGCATATTATAGATTAAGAGGTAGTATATCAATACAGTATAAATAATGTATTTAACATTGATAATTTTACCTTTATTAGGTTCAATCGTTTCAGGTTTTTTCGGTAGAAAAGTTGGAATAAGTGGAGCACATATTATAACATGTGCTTCAGTAATTACTACAACAATTTTAGCTATTATAGCTTTCTTTGAAGTAGGATTTAATAACATACCTGTAACAATAAATGTTGCAAGGTGAGTAGATGTAGAATCACTATATGTATTATGAAACTTCAGATTTGACTCATTAACAGTTTCTATGTTAATACCAGTATTAATAGTATCTAGTTTGGTACATATTTACTCAATAAGTTATATGAGTCATGACCCACATAACCAAAGATTCTTTAGTTATTTAAGTTTATTCACATTCATGATGATTATACTTGTTACAGGTAATAATTATTTAATAATGTTTGTAGGTTGAGAAGGTGTAGGTGTTTGTTCATATTTATTAGTAAATTTCTGATTTACTAGAATAGCTGCAAACCAAAGCTCTATATCAGCTTTATTAACAAATAGAGTAGGTGATTGTTTATTAACTATAGGTATGTTTGCTATTTTATGATCTTTTGGTAATATAGATTATAGTACAGTATTTGCATTAGCTCCTTATTATAATGAAAATATTATAACTTTAATAGGTATCTGTTTATTAATAGGTGCTACAGCTAAAAGTTCACAAGTAGGTTTACATATTTGATTACCTCAAGCCATGGAAGGTCCTACTCCAGTATCTGCTTTAATACACGCAGCTACTATGGTTACAGCTGGAGTTTATTTATTAATGAGATCATCTCCATTAATAGAATATAGTTCAACTGTATTAGTATTATGTTTATGATTAGGTGCTATAACAACAGTATTTAGTTCTTTAATAGGATTATTCCAACAAGATATTAAAAAAGTTATTGCTTATTCTACTATGAGTCAATTAGGTATGATGGTAATAGCTATAGGTTTATCAAGTTATAATTTAGCATTATTCCACTTAGTAAATCACGCTTTCTATAAAGCATTATTATTCTTAGGAGCTGGTTCAGTAATACACGCAGTAGCTGATAATCAAGATTTTAGAAAATATGGTGGTTTAA